CAACAGTAATAAAAGTTTGATTTCGTACATTATTACCAATTTTATATGTTTTATTGCAAAAAAAAGAAACTCTTTCTGTATTATTCATTGTTAATAATGGTACTAACCTAAAATTTCTATTAAGTTTTTTTTCTTCTTCTTTACCCCATAAAGAGATTGAATAAAAGGAACTACTTTTTTTTCCACTGTAATTTATAAAATAAGTATTTAACTGTCCTTCAAAAGTAAGTAAATAAATCCGAAACATATAAAATGCGGTTAATCCCGCTGTTGAACAAGCTATTATTCCAAAAATTGGCGAAAACAACAAACTATCATTAAGAATTTCATCTTTAGACCAAAAACAAGCAAGGGGGGGAATACCACAAAGAGAAAGTCTTCCTACTAAAAAGGCAGCTTTTGTAATCGGCACATGTTTTCTCAAACCACCCATAAGAATCATATTCTGATTTTTATCGGGAGAATATCCAACGATAGCTTCCATTGAATGAATCATGTATCCAGATCCTAAAAACAACAAAGCTTTCGAATAAGCATGAGTAATCAAATGAATTAAAGCGGATCGATAAGACCCCATACCTAGAGCTAACATCATATAACCCAGTTGAGACATTGTAGAATAGGCTAAACCTTTCGTAATGTCTTTTTGAGCAAGAGCTAAAGTGGCTCCTAAAAATACTGTTATTATACCTATCGAAGATATTATATACATTATAGAAGGGATAACTATAAAAAGAGGAAGAAGACGAGCTACAAGAAAAATTCCCGCCGCTACCATAGTAGCAGCATGTATAAGAGCCGAAATAGGAGTAGGGCCCTCCATGGCATCAGGTAACCATACATGAAGAGGAAATTGTGCGGATTTCGCAATAGGACCTACAAATAATAGAAATGCACACAAAGTAAGGAATAAGATATTTACTCTATTATTTAAAATTAAATTATTGAATTTTTTGAATAAATCCTGAAATTAAAAACTGCCTGTTATCCAATATTGAAGTATTAAAAAAACCCATATAAGCAAAAAATATCAGATATCCTTGATCATGATACATATAATTGTCACTATAAAGCAGAACCAAAATTCCAACAGTTGTAATTAATATTAACATAATAGAAGTAAGTGGATCAATAAAGTAACCGAACTCAAAATAAAATTCATTATTTATGGTCCAAGACCATACATTTTGATGAATGCAACTTATAAACATTTGTTGAATAGATAGATAGAGTGAAAAGATCATAACTATACTTAACAAAAGAATACTACGAAAAGTCCACATACGTCGAAGGTTTTTTGTTGCTGTTGGAAAAAGTAAAAGTACAACTCCTAGTAAAATAGGTACTGGAAGTGGAATGAAAGGGATGATCCATGAATATTGATATGTATGTTCCATAAAATAAAAAACCCTTTTTATTTTATTCTTAAATTTATTATTTCTTATTCACTGGTTTGTATATATATTTATTTTTCAAAGGGGATAATAAAAAAGCACGCGATTGCAAACCTAAATATCAATTTTTTTGAATTAGTACAATCCTTCATAAATCTTTGAAATATATATTCAAATAAAAAAATTAGAAGTGAGTCTATAATATTACTAAGTTACTGTAAAAAAATAATTTTTTTTCTGACTACTAAATAAAATTGTGAGTTTATGCAGATACAGAAAAAGGGAATTCTAAATTGCGTATTACAATAATTTATATACATATATTAAGAATAGAACAAAAATTTACACGACAAAAAAAATACTTAATTTTCATTATATAATAAAAAAACTTTGCCTAAAAAAAAGTTATTTTGGTTTGATTATTTAGAATTATTAAGGAATTTCTTTTAATTAATTATGGAATTTCGTTATTGTCTTTCAATATACTAAGTGAATTTTTTTTTCAATAAATATTATTCTAATCAATATTTTTTTACATCCGAATAAATTTCATAATTTTTTTTCTATTCAGTATAGATTAATTAAATGAGCACTCTCTTAAGATATAATAAAATTTGAAAGAAAAAAAATAACTCAATATCAATATAGAGTACGAAAGAATATTATAATAAATGTCTTTGACATCCAATTATACCACTGAAAATTTTTTTTTTTCATTTTTGAATGGCAGTTCCAAAAAAACGTACTTCTATCTCGAAAAAGCGTATCCGTAAAAAAATTTGGAAAAGGAAGGGATTTTTGACATCGTTGAAAGCTTTTTCGTTAGGGAAATCACTTTCTACAGGTAATTCAAAAAGTTTTTTTGTACAACAAAATAAATAAAAAACTATAGAAAAATTAAAATTAGCCTAACTTCAAAACTTCAAAACAAATTTTTGACAATACATAGAAAAAAGGGATTCTTTTTTCCCCATCACTAACTTGATGCAATACTAATAAAAGATCTTGTCTTTCCTCGTTAAGAGGAAAGACAAGATCTTTAACGGAAATCAATAGGTTCTTGAAATTCATTTAAGTGAAAAGTTTTTCTCTTTATACCTTTAGGAATTATTATTTCTCTTAATTATTATATTCTTTACTTTGGAATCAAAGTTATAAAAGCATCTCTCCACAATTAAGTGAATATTAGATAATAATATATTATTTATAAGTGATCGAAAAACCTTCTATTTATACAATATAAAAAGTATTTTATTTAAAATTTATAAGGATTCTGGATAAATTTTCATTTTTATAAAAAGCATTTTTTTTTATGGAACTGATAAATTCAATTTAGAGTTTTGTCTTTGGGCTGAAATCCCCACTACTTTAATTTACTTACATTTTTCCTTGTATTCTAGAAAAAAAGTCTAAAGTAGAAAAAGTGAATTAAAATAATAAAAAAAAACTCAGATAAAAAAAATATCTTAATTGAATTAAAATAAAAAATACCTATTTAAACAAATTTTTATCAAAAAAATCAATTGTAAATTTGATTTAATTGGCTTCTTTTTTTTTTATTTGAATCTCGACGATTGAATAAAAACTTGTTAGTATTGTTTTGAACAAGTTGCCGCTATGGTGAAATTGGTAGACACGCTGCTCTTAGGAAGCAGTGCTAAAGCATCTCGGTTCGAGTCCGAGTAGCGGCATACAATCTTATAAAATAGATATTGATTAATTAAGGTATATAATCAAATTAATACCCGACTTTTTTTTCTAAAATCGGGTAAAACCTAGTAGTAATTTTTAACAAATTTTTTATGATTTTAGAGCATATATTAACTCATCTATCTTTTTCGGTCGTTTCAATTGTACTGATAATTTATTTTTTAACTTTATTTTTTAATTTCGATGAAATCATAGGATTTTTTGATTCATCAGCGAAAGGAATCGTAATTTCGTTTTTTGGTATAACAGGAGTATTATTCACACGTTGGATTTATTCAGGACATTTTCCATTAAGTAATTTATATGAATCATTAATGTTTCTTTCGTGGGCTTTGTCAATTATTCATATAGTTTCCTATTTTAATTTTAATAAAAAAAAAAAACAAAAAAATCACTTAAACGCAATAACTGGGCCAAGTGCTATTTTTATTCAGGGTTTTGCTACTTCAGGTATGTTTAACACAATGCCTCAGCCTGCAATATTAGTACCAGCTCTCCAGTCCCAGTGGTTAATGATGCACGTAAGTATGATGATATTAGGCTATGGCGCTCTGTTATGCGGATCATTATTATCAATAGCTCTTCTAGTCATTACATTTCACAATGGCGCACCCCAAAATAAATATAAAAAAAAAATTGTATTAAAGGATTTATTTTCTTTTGAGGTACTTTATAGAAACGGTTTCGTTTATCTAGCAATCCTAAGACAAAACATGAAATTTAGTCTTTATCAAAATTATTATAAGTATCAAGTGATTGAACAATTAGATTCTTGGAGTTTTCGTATTATTAGGGTTGGATTTATCTTGTTAACCGTCGGCATTCTTTCAGGAGCTGTATGGGCTAATGAGACATGGGGTTCATATTGGAATTGGGATCCAAAAGAAACTTGGGCGTTTATTACTTGGACCATATTCGCAATTTATTTACATATTAAAATATATAGGAATGTTAGGGGGGGTATAAATTCTGCATTTGTGGCTTCAATAGGCTTTATTGTAATTTGGATATGCTATTTTGGCGTTAATCTTTTAGGAATAGGTTTACATAGTTATGGTTCATTTACATCGAATTAAATAAAACATTAACAAAAAAATAAAGGAATACAAATAAAAAAAATAGCATCTATATATAACTTCATATAAGTTAAGAAATCCAATTTAGTATTTTTAGTAGTAAATCATCAAGAACCTTTTGAATCAAGTAGTACAATGATTCAAAAGGTTCTCACAATACAAAGCCCAAAGACGTCGGATTACAATTCAATTTAATGCTTTTTTTTATTTCCTGAAAACTATCCATTAAAAAATTAGATAAAATGGATTCGACCTTGTCACTTGCTAATGAGAGCACAAAATCCGGATAAATCTCAATACCAATTATGGGTAGAAGAATAGAGATTGAAAGAAACAACTCTCGGGGTCCAGAATCAAAAAAAGAAAGGTTTTTGACATTAATTAACTTGTATCCATAGAACATTTGACGTGACATAGATAATAAATATATAGGAGTTAATATCATTCCAATTGCCATTACAAAAATAATTAAAATTTTTCTAATTAAGAAATATTTTTGGCTGGTAATTATTCCAAAAAAAACCACTCATGCCCGGTAATGCAAGAGAAGCCATCGATAAGATAGTGAACATTGTAAATATCTTTGGAATGTAGATAGCCATTCCACCCATTTCATCAAGATAAACAAGCCGAATTCTATCATAACTCGTTCCTGCCAAGAAAAAAAGTGCAGCACCAATAAATCTATGAGAGATTATTTGTAAGATAGCTCCATTAAGTCCAGGATCCGTTAGAGAACCAATACCTATAATTTATAAAACCCATATGAGATAGGCTATTCTCAAATTACGTTGACCGGGAGATATTGAAGCTGCATAAATTATTTGGATTGTACCGACTACCATCAACCAAGGAGAAAACATAGAATGGGCGTGAGGTAACAATTCCATATTTATTCGAACCAATCCATATGCTCCCATTTTTAATAATATTCCAGCGAGAAGCATACAAGTACTGTAATGTGCCTCGCCATGGGTGTCAGGTAACCAAGTATGTAAAGGTATAATCGGTGATTTGACGGCAAAAGCAATAAGAAATCCAATATAAAATAGTATTTCAAGTGTGACAGGATAGGATTGATTAGCTAATAGTTCTAAATTTAATGTTGGTTCGTTTGAACCATATAAACTTATACCTAAAACTCCGATTAATAAAAAAATGGAACTTCCTGCAGTGGATAAAATAAATTTTGTAGCTGAATACAGACGTTTCTTTCCACCCCACATGGATAAAAGTAGATAAACGGGAATTAATTCTAATTCCCCCATGATAAAAAAAAATAAAAGATCCTGAGAAGAAAATGATCCTATTTGACCACTGTACATTGCTAACATCAGGAAATGGAATAATCGGGAATCCCCGAGTAACTGGAAAAGCCGCTAAAGTAGCTAAAGTAGTAATAAATCCCGTAAGTAAAAAGGTTCCGATCGAAAGTCCATCTATTCCCAGTCTCCAGTAAAAATCAAAAAAATCGATCCATTTATAACCTTCGCACAGTTGCATTTATGGATCGTCCGTTTTAAAATTATAACAAAAAGCGTAGGTCGTTAGAAGAAGTTCTACAATACAAATGCATATAGTATACCATTTTTTTATTTCCCCTATGCGGGAGAAATAACATTAACGAACCGGCAGATATTGAAAAAACAACAATTATTGTTAACCAAGGAAAATCATTCGTGGTAAAGACAAGATACACCAGGTCCAAAGAACGCGTACTCAAAAAAAATATATAAATAAAAAATATAATTTAACTTTTTTGAGTACGAGTACTTGTCAATAAAAAAAATAAAATTTATTCAAATGAGGTTTTTGGTAACGTATCAATAAGCTAGACCCATGCTTCGAGTTGTTTCATGCCATAAATAAACTCGAACGCTCAAAAAATCTGTTGGACAGGCAGATTCACATCTCTTACAACCAACACAGTCCTCGGTTCTTGGAGCGGAAGCTATTTGCTTCGCTTTACATCCATCCCAAGGTATCATTTCTAATACGTCTGTAGGGCATGCTCGGACACATTGAGTACATCCTATACAGGTATCATAAATTTTGACTGAATGTGACATAGGATCTATAGTTTTTTGAATGTCATAAATTTTCAATCTAGTAAACTTATAACTAAATAATATATTAAAATACTAGATGAAGCAATGCTTTCCTGTAATAGAATTTTTCTAATGAATTCTGGCTCAATTGATTAAAAAAGGGGCTAAAATACTTTGATTTCTTATATTTTCACAAATATATAATATAGTAAGTCATAACTTATTATATATATGCAAATTTCAACCTATAAATTTTTTTTTATGCTACTTATTTAATAAGGTCGATTGGTTGATCCGAGTTGATTTTATGTTACGATAAATTGACGAGACTATCGCTAATCCAATAGCTGCTTCAGCGGCTGCAATTGCTATAACAAAAATGCAGAAAAAATTCCCTTTTAGTTGGGAATTATCAAAAAAATCAGAAAATGTTACAAAATTCATATTAACTGCATTGAGTATCAGTTTAAGACACATAAAAGCTCTAACCATATTTCGACTTGTGATCAATCCAAAAAGACCCATCAAAAATAAATAGACACTCAAAACAAGTACATGTTCGAGTATCATTCAGCAACTCCTTATTAATTTTGATTTATTTGAATATGAATAATAAAAATAATTCACTGGATTCAATCAACTAGAATATAACAAAAAAGGACGAATAAAAACTATATTAGGGAAACTTTTTTTCAAATACAAATATATATATCAACTATAAAAATTGATCCATTTATAATCTGAAATAGTATTCAATCAAATTTACAAATTTAACGGAATGAACGGAAAAAAATATAATAACATACACAAAGTTTTCTTGGGTCTTTACTAAATTAGAACTTTTTTTATTGACGAGCTACAGAAATTGCACCTATCAAAGCAACTAAAAGAATTATTGAAATGAGTTCAAATGGAAGAAAAAAATCTGTTGATAACTGAATTCCTATTTGTTGACTATTACTTATTAAATCTTGTTCTAGAATCTGGTTTAATCTTGTAGTCCAAATAACCCCGTACCATGATGTATCGAGAATAGTAGAAATTAATGAAAAAAGAATAGTTGTACAAACCACTGAAGTAATCCCATGCCCAATGGTCCACAGATTAAAATCTGTAGAATATTCTGAATCCGTCATGAACATCACAGCAAATATGATTAAAACATTTATGGCCCCTACGTAAATAAGGAGTTGTGCAGCAGCTACAAAATGGGAATTTGATAGAATATACAATAAAGATATACAAACAAGAACAAATCCTAAGGAAAAAGATGAAAATATTGGGTTGGGAAGTAATACCACTCCCAGACCTCCTACTATAATACCGAATCCCAGAAAAACTAAAAGAAAATAATGTATTGGTCCAGGCAAATCCATTATATTATTAAAATAAGAAAAAAAGAGAAATCCGTTTCATGACCTTATTAATTTAACCGGGGAATTTTTTTTTAATATGTTTCTAATAGAGTGAAATTAGAATCGAATGGATATGAATTGATTATGAATTGATGTAGATACAATTATTAGATAGTTTCGCTTTTTTATGTTAAAGTTTTTTTAAAACTAAACCTATCCATTGATTTCAAGAAAGTAATTACGAATATATTAATAGAATGAGCCTTAATACTTAATATTTGAAAAAGTTTTTAATTATATTCGTTATATAATTCAACAATTTTGAATTCACCTCAAACAAAAAAAGGGTAAATCCTTTAATTTTATTAAAAAGAGAATTCAAAATTGTTCGAATAGTGTAATCGTCAATTACTGACATTGGTAAACGACCCAAAGCTATTTGATTAGAATTTAATTCGTGACGATCATAAGTTGAAAATTCATATTCTTCAGTCATTGACAAACAATTTGTTGGACAATACTCAACACAATTACCACAAAATATACAAATTCCAAAATAAATACTGTAATTAAGCAATCGTTTTTTTCGAATATTAGTTTCCAATCAACAACAGGCAGATCTATAGGACATACTCGAACACATACTTCACAAGCTATCAAATTCGAAATGGATTCGACCGCGGAAACGTTCCGATGTTATTAATTTTTCATAGGGATATTGAATAGTTACAGGTAAACAATTCGTGTGGGATAAAGTAATCATGAAACCTTGACCAATATACCTTGCAGCGCGTAGGGTTTTTTGACCATAATTAATGAACCCGGTTATCATAGGAAGCATATTGTAATTATATAATTATATATAACTAATTTTATCTTTTTTTATTTCTCTTGTTTAAAACAAGTAATGAATATGTTGGATTCATTTTCAATTTAGAGTGAAAAGAGTTGGAAAGAAGTTGTTAATAATATATTACCAAGGGAAATCGGTAAAAGAAATTTCGATCCAAGTCGGGGGCCATAAATAAATTTAAGGACCAGATTAGTATTATTTAGATGGATATTCTGTGTTCTAAAATAGATTAAATATAAATATATCTTGGGTCCCGAATTTTACCAATGGAATTCTGTCTGCTCAAATTCTAAGAATAAAAAAAGGGCTTCGGAATTCATCTCATCCTTATACAATACAAATTTTCATTTCTATTTGTTGAGTAATAACTTAATCCTTTCATAAAAGACTCCTTGTAAAAATAAGTAAAAATCAAAATAGGTATTTAAGCCTATCATGGTTTTCAATTACGAAAAAAGATGAGCCATCCTATTAGTTTATTATTAATGACAGAAAGTCTATTTTATTGTCGAAATAAATGACAAAATAGATTCTTGTTTTGTTCCTATTCTTCTTTCGTTTTTAGAAAAAAAGGTTAAAAAATAAAAGATTATTCCGTTTCTGATAGTCATTACATTTATCGGTGGAGAGGAGCATACTCTGAATCGGAATCTTGGGGAGTACTGTCTGATCATTTCTACTAATTTCAAGCCCCAATTAACCTTCTTTTTTTATCTTATGTTATGCATAAATATCCTTTTCAATTTGGTTAATCTCTATTACAAATTCTTTGTGTATTTTAGTGTTTCTAACCATCCACTCATTTTTACCTAATAGCCGCTCACTTTGTATGGATGTTAATCTATATAACTCATAGTGAAAACGTCATACGGTTATTTAACCTGCTTCAAGCCAGGATGACTAATCAACCAACCTTGGGGTAAAAAGTGATGCTTATGTTTAACCTTTGTACATAGGAAATGAGACTCAATTTTTATTTTTACTGCTAATTTTTGAGCAGTTTTTTTTCACTCATATATAACTATCAAATTTATTTTATTAAGAGTACCCTGTAAATATATATTCCGTTTTTTAACTTAATTCGTCTAGAAGAAACGGAATAGTAAAAATAAACGTTTCTGTTTCAACGAATCGCACGTAGAGATATTGATAAAACACATAGAGTTAATGGTATTTCATAACTAATCGATTGGGCAGCAGCTCGCAGACCACCTAAAAAAGAATATTTATTATTGGATCCATACATAAGAAGTCCAATTGGAGCAATACTTGAGATAGTAATCTCATAAAAAAATACCGATATTGAGATCCGCTAAAACCAGGTGATTGCTAAAAGGAATTACTGAATAACTTAGTAAAATAGAGATAACTGCTATAGATGGTCCAATACTAAATAAAAAAGTATTTCCTCTAGATGGACGAAGATCCTCTTTGAAAAGTAGTTTTGTCCCGTCGGCTAGAGCTTGAAGAATTCCCAACGGGCCGGCGTATTCAGGTCCAATACGTTGTTGTATCCCTGCAGATATTTATCTTTCTAACCACACAATTACTAGTACACCTGTTATGATTCCCAATACAAGAGAAAAAATAGGGACAAATATCCATATGAGTCCATAGACCTCTTTTAAAGATTCTAATCTAACAAAAGAATTTATAGTTTGTACTTCTGTTGCATAAATTATCATTTTAACGATCAACTTCTCCCATAATTATAGCTATGCTACCGAGTATCGTCATAATATCAGCCAATTTCATTCTTTTAACTAGTTCAGGAAGAATTTGCAAATTAATAAAACCCGGTAGTCGGATTTTCCATCTCCAAGGAAAACCACTTTGATCTCCTATGAGAAAAATGCCCAATTCCCCTTTTGGAGCTTCAACTCTTACATAAAGTTCTTGTTTTGATAATTCAAAAGTAGGAGAAGGTTTTTTACTAACGAATCGATATTCAAAATTATTCCATTCGGGATTCCTTTTTCTATCAAAGCCTCTGCTTTCTAAATTCTCATAGGGACCCCCCGGAAGTCCTTCCAGAGCTTGTTGAATAATTTCGATGGATTCAGTCATTTCGTTAAGTCGTACTAAATAACGAGCTAATGAATCTCCTTGTTTTTGCCACTGAATTTACCATTCAAATTCATCGTACGATTCCTAACGATCCACTTTACGAAGATCCCATGGTATTCCAGATGCGCGTAGCATTGGTCCGGATAAACCCCAATTTATTGCTTCTTCCCCACCAATAATCCCAACTCCTTCAACCCGTTCTAAAAAAATAGGATTTTGTGTAATAAGTTTTTGATATTCAACAACCTCTGTTAAAAAATAATCACAAAAATCTAAGCATTGATCTATCCAACCATAAGGTAAATCAGCCGCTATTCCTCCAAAACGAAAAAAATTATGCATCATTCTCATACCGGTGGCAGCTTCGAATAGATCATATACAAATTTTCGTTCTCTGAAAATATAGAAAAAGGGAGTCTGTGCACCAATATCTGCCATAAAAGGGCCGAGCCATAACAAATGAGAAGCTATACGACTCAATTCCAGCATAATTACTCTGATATAGCTGGCCCTTTTAGGAACTTTAATATTTCCCAATTGTTCTGGTCCATTTACTGTTATTGCTTCTGTAAACATAGTAGCTAAATAATCCCATCGCGTTACATAAGGTAAATATTGTATAATTGTTCGGTTTTCTGCAATTTTTTCCATTCCTCTGTGTAAATAACCCAATATGGGTTCACAGTCAACAACATCCTCACCATCTAGAGTAACAATTAAGCGAAGAACACCATGCATGGATGGGTGGTGAGGTCCCATATTGACTATCATAAGATCTTTTCCTGTAACTGGTCTCTTCATAAGTTTTTCCTTTATTCGTTCTGGCATGAATTAGATTACTGAAAAAGAAGTTTATCAAAAAATTCAAGATCAAAAAAATGAACTAATTCACAATTTTTGAATTTAACGAGTTTTTAATTCCCGAATATTCAACTGATTTATTAATTCTTTATAACGTACTCTATTTTTTTTTGACAAATACGCCAGCAGTCGTTGACGTTTTCCTAGAATTTTTCGTAGACCCCTCTGAGATAAATAATCTTTTCTGTGCAATTGTAAATGTAAAGTAAGTCTTCGTATTTTATTAGTAAAACTGAATACTTGAAATTCAACCGATCCCCTGCTTTCTTCTTTTTTTTCTTGAAATGAAATGAATGCATTTTTTATCATAAAAAGAAATCCTTCCTTTTTTTATATTAATTGAAAGATATGAATTTTACTGATCAGTAATAATAATGGTAGTTTTTTTGTACAAGGATCCGAATTTAATTATCAACTTCTTAATTTTATAAAAAAAAAGTATAAATTTAGATCGAAAAAAAGGGAGGCTTCTGTTAATTTATTTATGTATCTGCTCTGATTGGTATCTATGTCATTGATTAAATGAATCTTATATATAAGGATTAAAATTAAAACCTCAAATTTCTCATATTTGTGTATACAATTGTTTTCATATACCGTAACTTATATATTATATTATAGTAAAAAGGATTTATCATTAATGAATTTAAAATCGCGTATACATATGTATTCTTATCATACTAAAATTATTTCCGTTAGTAGTATTAAACCAATAGCGATTCATACAAGCTAAATCTTCTAATCTAAAATTGGGCCAAAGAAAGGATTTTAATTTAATTAGGTTATTTTGATCCTTATCAAGATCTTTCTTTTTATGCAAAACTGTGGTGAAGTTTTGAATATTCTTATCAAATCTTGAATCTAAATCTGTCACATTTTTTTTTTTTAAGTTGAAACAAATTAGAATTCGAAATTCTCTACGTCGTTTAGGGGATAGAATATTTTCAGGGACAAAGAAATCAGAATTTTTTTTTTTATCAATATAGCTTTTTTTTTTGTATCTTTTACTTATTTTTTGTTTATTTTTATGAACCAATGAAATACCTATGGTTCTATATATAATAAGTTGTCCGTCATTTTTTAGAGACAAACGGACAGGTTCAATAATAAATAGTCCTCTTTTCATTAATTTTGCAAAAGTGAAATTTTTATCAATCATTAGAATATCTAGGCTCATCTCTCCTCTTTCAATAGAAGATATCGCTATGTCGTTTGGATTTTTTAATCTAACCAAGAGACAGTATATTTTTACATTGTTGAGAATTTTTTGATTCAAAAAGCAATTCCATCGCAATTGAAAACGCGAATACCTTGTGAGAAATAAATCAAGTTCCGCTTCAGTACTGCTTTTGTATTGTTTTTTATTTTTACGTTTTTTTATCTTCGATTCTGCATCATTTTCTTCAATAGATTTTTTTTTGTTTGCTAGAGCGGATTTAGGATTTCTTTTTTTTTCTTTATCTGATTCAAGCTCTCCTTGACCTGCCAATTCTTTTTCTTTGTTATTTATATTAGAAAATGGAAGGGATTCCTTTTCATTTGATGGTATAAAACCCTTTTTCTTTAGAGTGATCTTTTTATTAACATTTTTTTTTTCATTAAAATTGAAAAGAAGTAATTTAATTGGTATGACCCAAGGTTTCTTTTTATATGTACTAGAAAATAATAAAAATTCTGGAAAGAAAAACAATTCAAAATTTGTTATACGATGATTTAGTATTTCTTCATTCATTCCCATCCAATCATAAAAGTTTCTTTTTTTATTCACAAGATATGTCTTAGTTATTTTATCAATTCTTTTATAATTCTGAACTTTAGTCTTAATATAGTTTTTTTTACTGATGCTATCAACCCAGGGTTCAATATTTACTTTTTTTCTACACCAAAAGTTGAGAATTCTCCAATCAAAAAAATTTCTATGCCAAATTTTCCCTATACGAAAAATCTTATATTTTTCTATAAAAAAAAAGCCTAAAGAATTATCTAGCGTAATGCCTGTAGACATGTCAAAAATTTTTTCTCTAGAATTAATAGATTTATAGCAAAAAAGATTATATATAGAATCTTTTTTTAAATTCTGTTTTGGATTTAATAACGAATCGGCCGCAAAAAAAGTTTGTTTTTTGTAATTATCAAATTGGTTTTTTTCATATGAATCCTCTTTGGTTAAACTTAGATTTCGAACTATAGAGTCTTGGTTTATTTTATTTTTACATTTTTGGGTTACTAATCTAGCCCATGCAATCTGAGATAAATTGTATTGAGAATGACTTCGTAACCAGTTTTTCCATTTACTTACTTCGGAATTCAAAAAGGTTTTATCTTTCAATTCATAATGAAAGATTCCTTGTTCTTGAAACAAATTCTTTATTTGATTCTTAACAAAAAAGGATGTTATGCATATGTTATATTCAAGAACAGCCTTTAATTTAGAAAGATTACTAACTTGAATTTGTGATAATTTGTAAAATACATATGCTTGTGATAAAGAGCAGAGGTCATAACTAAAATTTTTTTTATTGGATATTAAATTTTTTATAGTCGAAATAAAATAAAAGGTATTTTTTGTTTTTTTTAATTTTTCTCCATTCTTGTAAATATATTTATAAATATATTTATCAAGAATTATTTTTGTTGATTCAAAAAAAAGTTGTGTACTAATTTTTGGAATATTAATCATACCTAGAAAAAAAGCTATAGACTGTTGTTCAATGCAAAATTTTATAAAAAAAACGGATTTACGAATTAATCGGGTATTTTTTCTTTTGACTGTCTGCCAACGTTTTTTTGATGACTCAAGCATTTTAGAATCATAACGCGGTTTATTACAACTATTAGTTAGGTTTTCTTTTTCTTTTGAAATTTCTTCTGTTTGATTTCTGATTGTCTTTATTCTATCAATCAAAATTTTTATTTTGTTTTCGTTGAGTGAAGAATTTATCCACTCCATGGATTTTTTTTGAACAGCTAATTCAGGAATCATCTGATTATTCATTATTGAATCTTTTTTAGTTTCATTTAATTCAGATATTTCTTTGAGGCCAAATATTTGTTTTGAAAAGTTTTTAATTTTTCCTTTTAGAAAAAAAAAGTTTTGGATAATCCAGTTTTTCATTTCTTTTGGGACTGGTAGAAAAACTATTGCTCTTTCTTTGAAAATATTTAAAATCAGAAAAGACTTAGTTTTGGATTTTTTGATTCTTTTTTTTAATTCTTTAGAAATAGGTTCAAAAAAAGAAGGCTTTTTTTTTGCAGAACCAAACGGTAGTTCAGTTTCCATTCCCCAAACTGTTAAAAAACAAAAATCATTTTTTTCTCCTTTGTCTTTTGTTTTTTTTAGTCGAGCCTTCTCAGATGATTTAAATTTTGATTTATGCCAAGGTTTAAGATAAAAAGGATATAAGATTTTTATCTGAATACCATCCGTTAACCAGTTTCTTGGAAATTCTGTTTCAGATAGTTGAACCCCATTATAAGTACATTTAACATGCATTTCACGTTTCCAATCCTTTAAATCCTCAGACCACTCGGGAAGTTGAAATAATAACATACGGATGCTATTTTTAATTATTATTAATAATGGTAATATAATATATTTTCTAAGAATGGATTGAGTTAGTAAGAGATAACCTCTTA